AAGGACTCTCACCAGAGAATCCATTAGATCCATAACATCTATGTCAGCTTTTTCCGACTTTTTCCGAATACATATACATATAAAGCTGCTCGCTTTCTAGATGATCCCTCTAGAAGAGAGAAATTATAGATTTCTAGTCTAGTTACTTCGTTCCCTATTTCTACTCATGGGATCCTAAGGAAAAGAATTTCTACCGAGCTGAAAAAAGAAGCCGAGAGTTCTAGTAAACCAAAACCCTCGTTTTATAGCTACTTGGATTTGGCTTCAATCTCTCTTTTACAGCGCAAAAATTGAAGATTTAGTTACGATTGAAAGCTTTGTGCTTGCTATCATCCATAGATCCTTTATTCATACTCATTCAATTGGAAATATTGATACAATCAAAAAATTATGCTTCTCGACTTCATAATCCAATTTTTTTTATGAAATTTATTTTAGATAGAAATCGTGATAATGTATATTTTTTCCTAATCTTCTATTGAGGGGTAAAGGATGAAATTTCTTTCAGAAATAAAGTTTTTGATCAGAATTGGGATCTGAATAGGAAGTATTACAAAATGGAAAGAACCCTTAACTATTTAAGTTTGTAATAGATGAAGTTTGTAATATGTAATAGAACGAATCACACTTTTACCACTAAACTATACCCGCTATATATTCATTCTTGGATATGAATGGACCTTTTGTCCAACAAAGTGATGAGATACAACCAAGATAGCATCAGAATTACGAAAATTTCAGTATTGACACATATTTTTTTATTATGTTTTTTTTTTTACTCCTTTTTCTTTTTTTCTTTTTATATTGTTTTATATTCATTCTCATTCCTATATTCTTCTATATTCTTCTATATTCTTTTTAGTGACTTAGTTTTTCTATCTTGATCTATTGTTATAATTGGAAATGGGGGAGAGATGGCTGAGTGGACTAAAGCGTCGGATTGCTAATCCGTTGTATGAATAATTCGTACCGAGGGTTCGAATCCCCCTCTCTCCGACCCCACTGCTCGCTTGAAATTTTAGAATTGGAATAGATTTCCATTCTTTTCTTACTTTTTTTTATTTATCCATTATTTGTGATACATTAACTTAACATTAACTTATTGAAAAATCAATGAAAAATTAAAAACAAATCTCGTCTATTTTTTTTTATTCCTCACGCCCAGGATTACGCCCCGGATCATTAGATAAGAATCCGAATATGAAAAGAGAAACAAAGAATATTACTACTGTGTAAACGAAGAGTTTAAGAGTAATCATTGTGCAATCTCCAAGATCAGATCTTTTTTTTAAGGAAATAGATCGCCTATTTTACTTTATTTTTACGGCACACACTATAACTATACACTATGACGTATGGCGTATTGCGTATTGTATTAGATAAATCTAGATAAAAATGAAAAAAAAAAAGGAATTTTTTTTAAATGCATTTTCACGAATTGGAATAAGATTTAAGATTCAAACTTTTTCATTATCCAAAATTTTTTGTTATATCTAGAATTTAGGTATTTTATGGGATTTTATATGGGGGATATGGGGGAAAGCAAAAATAAGTTAATCAAAAAGAATCGTCCCCTTATTCCAATTCCAATTTAATATCAATATAAAATAAAATAATTTCATTTTTTTAGTCGAAGTTGAGGGTTCCTAATGTTAAACTGATTTTAATTATTTTCATAATCAAAATCTCATATTTTTTTATATAAAAAAAATCGAAGAAATTATCAATATGAATGAATTGAATCTAGGTTTCATTTTTATCGAAAACTTACAGCAGCTTGCCAAACAAAAGCTAAGAGAAAAAAGAGTATAGGGATCATCGGGATAACGTCTACGATTGGATTGAAAAAAGCATAAGCCTCGGGCAATTTGGCGAAGAAAAAACTATTCGAATAAAGGGTAGAATGAAGACAGATACAGATTAAACTAAAGATATGAAACATAACAAACATTTTTTTCTTTCCAATTCAATTGAATTAATATTAATAACAAATTATCCTATTTGGTTGAGTTGTTTTTATTAGGTAAAAAATTTCTTAGGTAAAAAAATAAAAAAAAAAGAAAATTCTTATTTTTTTTTTACCCAATCCAAAATACTTATTTACATTCTTCAATCAAATGAGAATACAAGGAATTCGATTTTCATACAATATCCTAATGGAATTCTATGTAATGATCGATGAATTTTTTTGTATATCTACATGCCTTGAATCTTGTCCTATTCTATATGTATTTTGTATATGTATTTTGGTTGGTTATTGACAGTTAACCCATATGGAACTTATAATTATATTATATTAAACATTATATTAAACATAAAATTAAAATAGAAAAGGTAAATGGGGCGTGGCCAAGTGGTAAGGCAACGGGTTTTGGACCCGGGATTCGAAGGTTCGAATCCTTCCGTCCCAGTTTTTTTTTCCATCAGAAACATTAGAAATATTAGAGATGTGAAATACTAATAGACTAATAGAATAGTATTTAGTATTGGATATATAGTATTTAGTATTGGATATATTAATACTAAATTACATGAATACTAATCCATATTATACATACCCATCGAATATAGATATTTTAAAATAATATTTTAAAATAGATAATAGATATTGTAATTAATGTAATAGTGTATGTAATACATAATTAAGAATTATATTTATATTATTTAGATTATTTTTATTTATAATTTATATTTATATTTATTTATAATTTATATAATATTAATATACTTATATTAATATACTTATAAATTATAATTATAATACTAATATCTAATATCTTATCTATATCTAATATATAGTATATATTAGATATAGATAAGATATTAGTAGCTAGATTTTGATTTCTTATATTTATATTATTATTTATTTAATTTATTTATATTTACTATTTCTTTTTCTTTTACCTTACCGGTTATCGGTTTCGGTTGAGCTAATGACTATTCCTAATTCCATATTGAATCAATTGCATACGGTTCCAAATTCAAATAAAATTCGAGGGATGTTATGGTAAAACTTCGTTTGAAACGATGTGGTAGAAAGCAACGTGCGACTTGAAGGACATGATTGGTTGTGGATTATTACATCCACCATTTTCTATAAGGATGAAGATGCTCTTGTCTCGACATAGTTTGTTCTCCCAGGTCTTCTAGTAACTGACTTTAATTCTTCTTGGGTTGGTAAATAAAAAGACTAGTGGTATAACATAGGATGGAGCTCGAGCAAAAATGATGGATTCATTTATCGGGGGAATAATCTATGGTTAGTAACAATCAATAAGTTAGACCAACTTTGTAAATATATCATCAATATATAGAGGTGAAAATTCGAACAAGTTTGCAAATAAAAAAAAGTCAAATTTTTTTTTTAATTTGCAAACTATTTTTATCAAAAGTGTATTCCAAAGGAATACATCTTTAGTCTTATTTTTTCATTTTCCACAGAAAAAACAAAAAACAAAAGGTATGTTGCTGCCTTTTTGAAAAGGAGTAAGGATCCCCGAGGAAATGTCTAAACCCAATGATTTCACAAAGCGTAAGGCAAAGAAAAGACAACGAATTCCGGAACAAGGAAAAACTAATTTTAACTTGTCTCAAAAATGGGATCAGAATCAGTAAAAAAATAGGTTTGAGATAGCTCAACAATAAATTCTAAGGATTTGAACTCTTTCAAAACTATCCAACTTGAGTTAGGAGTACAAATGATATTTCTTTTTTATTCTTGACAGAAAAAAAAAAAAAGAAAGACTGAAATATAAGTTCTAGTATCTAGTAAGTAGTATATAGTATTAGATATTAGGGATCTACTTTTGTAGATTTATGTAGATTTATATAATTTGTATATAAGATATAGATATAAGATTCTTTTATCAAATTTAATTTTGATTATTTCATTCATTCTATTCTAATTCATTCTAAGTATTCTTCTACTTCTATTTACTATTTACTTCTATTCTATTTACTTCTATTCTATTCTATTTACTTCTATTCTAATAGAATGTACCTATATCTTTAAGTTTATGTATCTATTAGGTATCTAATTTTATACCTTATTATCTTATACTTTGACTTTATACTTATATACTTATTTATACTTATTTATACTTAATATTAATATTATATTAATATTATACTTTAATATATACTTTAAATATATACTTTATACTTTAATAAATATATAATAAATATATACTTTATACTTTAATACTTAATAAATACTTAAATACTTAATAATATTATAATATAGCATATCTATCTATCTATAATAGTTTTTATAGGTATATTTTATAAGTATATAAAAATAGGTATATATAATATATAAATATAAGAATAGTAATCAAATAGAATCAAATACAAATATCAAATACAAATATACAAATATTATAATATTCTAATTATAGAAAGAATAAGAATTATTAAGAGTTATAAATAAAGAATATGTAATATTCATGTATTATTCTAAATAATTAAAAAATTGGAATCATTTGTTCTTGAGCCGTATGAGGAGAAAACTTCCTATACGTTTCTATGGGGGGTATCTTTTCTTTTATCTACATCTATCCCAATGAGTTTTCTATCGAATTGTTGCAATTGATGTTCGATCCCGAAGAGAAGGAAGAGATCTTCAAAAAGTGGGTTTTTATGATCCGATAGGAAATCAAACTTATTCAAATGTTTCTGCTATTCTATATTTCCTTGAAAAAGGTGCTCAACCCACAGGAACTGTTCATGATATTTTAAGGAAGGCAAAATTTTTTTCAAGTTTAAAGAAAGAAAAAGAAAATAATAAAAATAAAAAATAATCAATAAATTATTATTATTTATTAGTTTATTTGTTTGATTTATTAATCAATTTTGGATTTTGATTTTGGATGTTCAATAAAAATGTCCATTTTATTTTTTTATTCATTTTAGTTTTTTTTATTGTTATGGAACCCCCCAACAAGGGGGGTAATCTTTCTTGGTATATTTTTGTTATACCTTTGTTCCTTTTTATTTCTTTTTATTCAAGTTATTAAAAAAAGTGAAACCCGATATCTTTTTACGATACAATTTTTCTTTATTCTTTATCTTTTACTAAATCTAACCAAAATTCTGATTCTTATTGTATTTATATTTCTGATTTATTTGGATTTAAATTTGTTTTTTTTTATAAAAAGTCCATTCCTATTGACAATGGCTTTATAAAAAAATATAATGTGAACATACATAGATCTTTTTATTCCCAACCCCTATTTGATCTTTCACTTTATCAAATATATGGGTTTTTTGGATTTATTATTTCTTGATATAAATCCTTGATACAAAACTGATTTCTTTAACGAAAATCCAAAAATTTGATAAAATTGGGTGGTTTGTTTTCCAGTCTATTTTGAATCTATTGTTTTTTGATCCGAATTTGCTTAAGATTGTAGTGTTTAGATTTTGATATTTGTTGCTAGTTTCATGTTATGGCGCAATTGTGCAGTGCAATTCCATTTATTTTTTTTTTTTATTTTGATCATATCTACCCATCATATTCATTTGGGTTGCTAACTCAACGGTAGAGTACTCGGCTTTTAAGTGCGACTAAGATCTTTTACACATTTTGATGAAGTAAAGAATTCGTCCAGACTATCGGTAGAGTTTATAAGACCGCGACTGATCCTTAAAGGTAAGGAATGGAAAAAAAAGCATGTCGTAAAAAAAAAATAGTAAAATAAAAATAAAATAAAGTCGAAAATATATAAAAATATAATAAAAAAATATAATTAGATTGTATAGAAGAGTTTAGTTAATAAATGGATAGAGCCTTATGGTTCCAATTCGAGTAATACAAAAAAGCAATGAGCTTATTTTCTGAATTGGAATGATTACCCGATCTAATTACTAATTCTGTGTTAAAACTATATTAGTGCCCAATGTCGGAAAAGGTTATTTTGTGAATTACGAACAGATCATTGATTCGATTCGTTTTTTTAAGGAATCCTAATTATTCTTTATTCTGTATTAGATATGTCGATCCATATGTGTATAAGAAATAGTATACTGATAAAAATAAAAAAATTATTCCAAAGTCAAAAGAGCAATAAGGTTGCAAAAATAAAAGATTTGTACTTCTTCTTAATTCTTAGTTTTTTTTCTTGTCTATTTTTTGTTTCTGTTTTTCCTATTTATATTTTTTTTATTTAGATTAATTTAACAAAAACTTAACAAAGAAACTCCAATAGGCAATAGGATAGAAGGGTAAAGACAAAAGATCTGTTGGTCGGGCTCTCTGTCTCCGGGGTATATATATATTATTTTGTTTCTATAACTTCTATTCAATAACTATAAATCTATAGCTATAAAACTAGCATAAAACTATATATAAAACTATATTATAATAAAACTAAGAATTATAATAAAACTAAGAAAACTATATCTATTATCTATATAAATATTATATAGATAATAGATATTTAGATATGATAGATATAGATAGTATTAATAGATAGTATTTAATAGTATTTATTAATAGTATTTAATATTAGTATTTATTAAATATTAGTATTTATAGTATTTAGTATTAGATTATAGTTTCTAGTTTATAGTGCTAGTAAAAATATAAAAATAAAAAGAATGTATCATACATAACATATATATATATATATATAAATGATATATGCCGTTATGACCATATTGCACTATGTATCATTTCATAAAAAAGAAGCTCCTACTTTTTTTGGTTCCAGTAGAAATGTATGTCAATGACGGAATTTCAAATTTATTGAAAAAAGATAGTTTTCGGCAACAAAACTTCCTATATCCACTATTCTTTCAAGAGTATATTTACTCACTTGCTCATGATCGTAGGTTAAAGATTTTTGAACCTGTGGAAATTATTGACATTGACTATGATACTAAATCTAGTTTAGTACTTGTGAAACGTTTAATTACTCGAATGTATCAACAAAATTCCGTAAGTTCTCTGGTTACTGATTCTAACAAAAATGGATTTTGGGGTCACAATAATTCTTTTTCTTATGATTTTTCTTCCAAAATGTTATCAGAAGGGTTTGGAATCATTCTCGAAATTCCATTATCGTTGCGATTAGTATCTTTCCCTGAAGAAAAAAAAAGACCAAAATATTACAATTTACGGTCTATTCATTCAATATTTCCCTTTTTAGAGGACAAATTTTCACATTTAAATTATGTGTCAGATCTACTAATACCCTATCCCATACATCTGGAAATCTTAGTTCAAATTCTTCAATGCTGGGTCAAAGATGTTCTTTCTTTGCATTTATTGCGATTGTTTTTCCACGAATATCATAATTTGAATAGTCTCGTTACTTCAAAGAAATCTATTTATGTCTTTTCAAAAATAAATAAAAGATTTTTTTTATTCCTACATAATTTTTATGTATATGAATCCGAATATCTATTCCTGTTTCTTCGTAAACAGTCTTCTTATTTACGATCAACATCTTCTGGAGTGTTTCTTGAACAAACACATTTCTATGTAAAAATAGAACATAT